TTATCGAAAACTTACAGCAGCTTGCCAAACAAAGGCTAAGAGCAAAAAGAACAAAGGTATGACTGGCATAATATCTACGATTGGGTTAAAAAAAGCGTAAGCCTCGGGCAATTTGGCAAAGAAAAAATGACTTGAATGCAGTATAGAATTAAGATAGATACAGATCAAACTAAAGATATTAAGCATAACAAATGTTGCATTCTTTGAGATAATTGTATTTTGTTTTGATTGAGTTATCGGTATAAGTTAAAAATGAAGAAAGAGAAAATAGCCCAGCCCAAAAATACTTCTTTTTTTGACTAACCCAATCAAAAATCCTTCCATTCTCAAACGAAAATAGAAGGAATCATACTTTCATACAATATCTTAATTGAATTATATGTAATGATCAATAAATTCAGTTTCATTTTACAACTACACGTGTCAAATCTTAGCAACAATGTAACAGATTCCATTGAGATTTGGGCAGGAATTGACGAACAATCAATACCTATATTAGTGTTTATTAGTGTTGAATCGAAATATAAATGGGGCGTGGCCAAGTGGTAAGGCAACGGGTTTTGGTCCCGCGACTCGGAGGTTCGAATCCTTCCGTCCCAGAGTCGTCCAATCCTATTCGAGGATTGTTTTGTTCTAGGTAATGTAAAAAACAAAATATCTTTCGTTTATTTGGTTAAGAGTGTAATGTTTATTTACTAGTTTCCTGTTTCCGATTTATACGGATTCATAAAAGAATCATATCTTTTACTTTCTTTCTCACAAACCGAACTGAGTACTGATGACATACAGATTCTATTTTTTATCGAGGTAGGAATCGAGATCAATGTATATTCAAAAAAAAGTGGGCTATTCACCGTATGCGCGTTTTACTCAACTTTATATTATATATATTGAAGTTAGTTACTTAGAAAAAATTTACATCCTATACCTATATCGAGTTATTTGAATTCTTAATGCTCTTTCCTTTTTTTATTCTATTTCATAAATGTTTTATGTAATTTGTGTAAAGATTCCTGAAAACAACCCAAAGTAGAAACCACGCCCACAATGTATTGAAATTGTTTTATTTCAATGACAGTAGCATTTCTTGTTGGTGAAAAGATCTGTTATTCCTTTTGATTTTATCAACGATTTTATTTTATCAATCAGATGAAAGAATAACGACCTAAACCCCGCTTTTCTTATTATTTCGATTATTCTTTTTTTTTTTTTCATTTCTATAAAAAAAATAAATTCATTGTATTTTGGATCTATCTAGCTGGGTGAAATCATTGATGATTCAATTCTAAAATACTAGATTATCTATTTCTTATTAGGTTTAAATTTTCCTTCTTTTTATTTTCTTTTTTTATTTTATTATGATTTGTGTCTCTTTAATCAATGAGCTATTCGCTAATATTTTTTAGCTTTATGGTATTCGAAGAAGTGTGCAATTGGGGAATCGATACTTATCGATTCACTTCTGCCGCTTTGCAACCGGACTCGCTTTTTTGTTAATTTAATAACGTATAATATTCACTCGGTTATTGGAAATCTGATTAAAGATCCTTCTTTAGTAGATTTCTTTATCTGTATTATTGTATATTGTATTTATTGTATTATTATTATGTATTCATTGAGCCAATGATTATTCATGATTCCATATTGAATCAATTCCATATGGGTTCCAAACTGGAGGAATGTTATGGTAAAACTTCGTTTAAAACGATGTGGTAGAAAGCAACGTGCGGCTTGAAGGACGTGATCGGTTGTGGATTTTTACATCCACCATTCATAGGGATTATGAGGTGCTCTTGGCTCGACATAGTCTGTTCTACACGTAACCCTCATTTAGTTGGGTTGTGAATTAAAGTAAATAGTACACGATGTAGCTCGAGCAAAAAGGATTTTTTTATTTTTCAGAGGTAAGGATCTAGGGTTAATGTCAATCAATAAGTTGGAACAACTTTGTAAGCATATCTTCGATATAGAAATTTGAAAGATTCAATTTGAACAAAACCCCTTCTTGGATTTGAAACTTTTGTTGGAATTGGAAAAACTATTTCGATCAAAAGTGTATCACACGGGAATCAAGCATTCGCATGATTTTTAGATAGTAAATAAATCACAAAAGGTATGTTGCTGCCATTTTGAAATGATTCAGGATCACCGAAGTAATGTCTAAACCCAATGATTCAAAACAAAGATAAACGATCCTGGAACAAGAAAACGCCAATTTAAATTGTCTCAATAATTTGAGCAGAAAAAAATAAAGAAAAATAAGGAATAAAAGGTGGATTTTAAATGAGACAAAAGTTGGTTAGAGAGAGCTCAATAAAGAAAATGTCAAGGATTACAGGTTTTGAACTCTTTGAGAATTATCTAACTTGAGTTATAAGTACGAATGTTTTTTTCTTTTCGGGTTTTTCGGTAAGGAAGAAAAACGAACTAAATTCTAGTTTAATTAATAATTTTATAGATCTATATTGTCACTCTATATAGTATGATCTAAATTTGAATCATTCTTTCTCGAGCCGTACGAGGAAAAAGCCTCCTATACGTTTCTAAGGGGGGAATTTTTCATCTATCCCAATGCGCCATCTATCGAATCGTTGCAATTGATGTTCGATCCCGAAGAGAGGGAAGAGATATTAAGAAAGTTGGTTTTTATGATCCGATAAAGAATCAAACTTATTCAAATGTTCCCGCCATTTTAAATTTCCTTGAAAAAGGCGCTCAACCTACGGGAACTGTTCATGATATTTTAAAGAAGGCAAATATATTTAAGTAACTTCGCGTTAATTACACAAAATTAAATGCAACAATCAAGAAATAGAAAAAAGAGGGAGTGGCCCTTTTATCATTTTTTTCTTTTCTACACTTTTTTATTCTCTATGTAGGTTTTCTATTTATGAAGTGCCAATCCAACACAAGCCTTTTTTTTTCTTAATTTAATGTTTATATTGACAATAGTGTATTGAGCAAATATAATTGATCGTGGATAAATAGATCTATTTATCCACGTCCTATAAGTTTTGTTACTTTGCTTTATGTAAATAATAAGTTTCTTGGATTCGATTGACACAATACAAAAAGCCTCTTATGAATGAAAAAAACTAAGATCTATTTATCTTATATGATAATTTTTTTGTATTTTCATTTCATTCGACCTGTTCTTTATTTATGTTCATAATTAAATATAAATAAATTTTTGATGGGGTTGGGTTGTCCAATTTTTTTTAATTCCGATCGTATCTATTATAATTCAAGTTTTGGGTTGCTAACTCAACGGTAGAGTACTCGGCTTTTAAGTGCGGCTAGAATCTTTTACACATTTGGATGAAGCAACGGATTCGTCCATACCATTGGTAGAGTTTGTAAGATCACGACTGATCCTGAGAGGGAACGAATGGAAAAAACAGCATGTCGTATAAATGAATAACTCTAAGATAAAAATACGAAGTCATTACTTAACTTACGGAATCGGTATATTATATAAAGTAATATTCTTTATGATTCTTAGAGTTTTAATTCTTAAGAGCGGTACAAAAAAAATTTATGGTCGGATCGAGTGAATAAATGGATAGAGCCGAAAAGCTCAAATTAAATTATAGGGAAACAAAAAAAGCAACGAGCTCATGTTCTTAATTCGAATAATTACCCGATCTAATTATACGTTAGAAATATATTAGTTCCAGGTGCGGAAAAAGGTTTTTTATTTCATAACCTTACTTAAAACTTTAAGTGGATTCTCCACTTTTTCCGAATCCTAACTATTAACAATATCCCTGAGTGGAGACGAATGTGTAAAAGAAACAGTATATTGAGAAACATAATTAAAATTTTTTCTAAAGTCAAAAGAGCGATCGGGTTGCAAAAATAAAGGATTTATAACCATCTTGGTATCGTATAACAAACAAAAACCGATTAGGTGGAAAAAGATAGAATCTGTTAATTAATTATCTTCAAGGTTCTTTTCTTAATAAAATAATATACCTTGTTTTAACTGTATCGTACTATGTATCATTTGATGGCCCAAGAAATTCTCAGTTTTGGTTCAAATTGAATTTAAAATGGAGGAATTACAAAGATATTTCAAAATGGATAGATCTCAAGAACGAGACTTCCTATATCCACTTCTATTTCAGGAATATATTTATGCACTTGCTCATGATTTTGGGTTAACTAAATTGATTCCTTATGAGTCTATGCAAATTTTAAGTTATGAAAATAAATATAGTTCACTAATTGTTAAACGTTTAATTATTCGAATGTATCAACAGAAGCATTTGATTCTTTTTTATAATGATTCGAAAAAAAAAAAATTTCTTGGGCATAATAAAAATTTGTATTCTCAAATGATATCAGAGGGGTTTGCTGTCATTGTAGAAATTCCATTTGCATTCCGATTAGTATCCTCCTACCAAGGTAAAGAAATAGAAAAATCGATTAATTTAGGATCCATTCATTCTACATTTCCATTTTTAGAGGATAAATTTGTACATTTAAATCATGTATTAGATGTACTAATACCCTATCCGATCCATTTTGAACTATTAGTCCAAAACCTTCGTTGTTGGATACAAGATGCCTCCTTTTTGCACTTATTGAGATTCTTTCTCTATGAGTATCATAATTGGAATAGTTTTACTACTCAAAAAATGAAACAGAACTCTCTTTTTTTTAAAGAGAATCGAAGATTCTTCTTGTTCCTATATAATTTTCATGTATATGAATCGGAATCCATATTTCTTTTTCTACGTAAAAAATCTTATCATTTACGATCAACATCTTCTATAGCTTTTCTTGATCGAACACATTTTTTTGGAAAAATAGAACATTTGAAAGTCGTTTTTCGTAATGATTTTCATACCATGCTATGGTTGTTCAAGGATCCCTTCATGCACTATTTCCGATATCAAGGAAAATCAATTATGTCTTCAAAAGGAACTCCTCTTCTGATGAAGAAATGGAAATATTACCTTGTAAACTTATGGGAATGTAATTTTTATTTTTGGTCT